GAAATCGGCCCAGGTCGGCTTACTGATGGGATGCCCTAACGCATTACAAAACCGTGCCTTAGTCAATGATCCAATCAGATGAATAATTGGAACGGTTGTATCGACCTTCTTCATAGTATTATCTATTATAAATGAATTTTCTAGCATTTGACTCCGTACCACCAAAAGATTTAATCGCACACTGGAAAGATAGCCCAGAAAGTTGATAGAGTGCTTGTCTAAGTGGTTTATATGAGCCCTTCCTGGTTCATACCACACGCGAAAATGCCATTGCCATAAATTGACAAGGTAATATTTCCATTTATTCATCAGAAGAGGCGTATCTTTTGAAGCCAGAATGGATTTTCCTTGATATCTAACATAATGCATAAAAGGATCCTTGAACAACCATAAGATGTCCTGAAAATCATTAGAAAAGACTTCGACAAGATGTTCGACTTTTCTATAGAAATATATTCGCTCAACGAGGACTCCAGAGGATGTTGATCGTAAATGAGAAGATTGGTTACAGAGAAAAAAGAAGATGGATTCATATTCATATACATGAGAATTATATAGAAACAATAAGAATCTTGGATTCTTTTTTGAAAAAATGGAAATGGAGTTCTTTGGAATAATAAGACTATTCCAATGAAAATGCTCGTGGAGAAAGAACCGTAATAAATGTAAAGAGGAGGCATCTTTTACCCAGTAGCGAAGGGGTTGAACCAAGATTTCGGGGCGAATGGGGTGGGGTATTAGTACATCTAACACATAATTTAAATGTGAGAATTTGTCCTCGAAAAAAGGAAATATTGAATGAATTGATTGTAAATTATAAGATTTTTCTATTTCTTTCCCCTCTAAAGAAGCTACTAGTCCTAGGGAAAATGGAATTTCCACAATGACTCCAAATACCTCTGATAGAATTTGAGAATCAAAATTATAGTTGTGCCCAAAAAATTGATTTTGGTTAGAATCATTAACAAAAATACTCAAATAAATCGGTTGATACATTCGAGTAATTAACCCTTTCACACTTAGTGAACTAGATTTATTTTCATAACCCACATTTTCCAATGAAATCGTCGATCTATTTAAACCATGATCATCAGCAAGTGCATAAATATACTCCCTAAAAAGAAGTGGGTATAGGAAGTCGTGTTGTTGAGATCTATCTAGTTCTAAATATACTTGAAATTCCTCCATTTGAAATTAGATTGAAACCGAAGATAAGGGATTTATTGGATGATCAAATGATACATAGTGCGATACAGCGAAAACAAAGTATTGTAGTAAAAAAAAAAGTGGATACCTTGAAAACGAGTCGACTCATCACCGGATTCTCTATCCTCTCATTTTCCATTTAATTGAATAATTTAATTGGTTTATGTTTGTTATAGTATAAAAGTTAGAAATCCTTTATTTTTTCAATCCAATCGCTCTTTTGATTTTGGAAAAAACTATCTTTATCAATATACTGCTTCTTCTACACATTCATCTTTGACCCATAATAGGGACTAACTAATACTTAGGATTCATTAAATAAATCGATAATCCACTCATGGGAAACCCTTTCCCCGCGTTAGGAACTAATATCTTTTTAACGTTTAATTAGATCGGGGAATCATTCAAATTAAGAACAGAAGCTCGTTCCTTTTTGTTTCCCGATAATTGGAACCCTAGGGCTCTATCCATTTATTCATTCGACCCAACTTTGAATTCAATTTCTTTTGTTCCGCGCCAAGAATTAAAACTTGGTTTTGTATCGATTGAATAAGAATAAAATATTCTCAAAATTCTCGATTGATACGACATGCTGTTTTTTCCATTCATTCCTTTCAGGATCAGTCGTGGTCTTACAAACTCTCCCCAAGATCTGGACGAATCCTTTGCTTCATAGAAATGTGTAAAAGATGCTAGCCGTACTTAAAAGCCGAGTACTCTACCGTTGAGTTAGCAACCCGAATAATTCGAATGGGTAGATACAATCGGAATCAAAATAAATAAAAGCGATGGAATTGCACAACGGAATCAAAATAGTAAACTAGCAACAAATTTAATAAAAAAATTGATAATCGATTCTGAACATAAAAAAAACCTATGGGACGGAGATAAATAGCTCCAGTTATCCACGATCGAATTATATTTGTTCGATACACTCTTGTCAATATGACGGTGAATGTTGAATATGAAGGTTGAGAAAATAATACAAAAAATACAATGGCGAAAACAAAAAAAGTGAATTCTTTATTAATATTAATTTAATTCAAATCAAAATAAAATGAAATAGAAAATAAAATAAATAAAAATATATAAAGAATTAGATAAATAAAAAAATTTAGTAATACTTAATATAAATACAAAAAAAAGTACTTGATGCTGAATTTGCATTCCATAGATAATAAACATAGATACAAATAGATAGAAAAGAAGTGTAGTTGAAAGAATAAATTCCGAAAAAACTAGGAAGAAATCTTGGGTTTATTCAATCAATGAATATTAAGTAAAATAAACAAGCTTAATCCCTCGTCAGGTTTCAGGTAATTCCATTTTTGCTATTTCCAGATCCAATTAATTCATTGTATTTCCTTTTCCTTTATCTTTTTTATATGCATCTTATATCAATCAAATTCTAGCAAGAGAATCGATTTTTGTCCTTATACTTATAGAATATGATATTCTATGGTAGGAATTCTAAATCGAAATAATAAATAAGTATGAATAGAACAAAAAAAAGGGGGGGGGTAGGAAAGAAAAAATTATCCAAAACTATATAGGACTCATCCACACCTTTTTTTTTTGTTCTATGCCTTAATTGAATTTCGTGTGATTAAGACTAAGTTCTGTAAAAACCCCTACCTTTTTTGAAATATCATGAACAGTTCCTGTAGGTTGAGCGCCCTTGTCAAGGAAATATAGAATAGCAGGAACATTTAAATGGGTTTGATTATTTAGCGGATCATAAAAACCCACTTTCCGAAGATCTCTTCCTTCTCTTCGGGATCGAACATCAATTGCAACGATTCGATAAACGGCTCATTGGGATAGATATAGATGAACAATACCCCCCCTAGAAACGTATAAGAAGTTTTCTCCTCGTACGGCTCGAGAAAAAATGATTAGAAGTTCTGTCTCCGTAGAAATTTAAGTGCTTCTTCTTTTTTTCTTTTTCAAAAATGAAAATGAAAAAGAAAGCATTCGTACTCTCATAACTCAAGTTGGATAACTTTCGAACAGCCCAAAAGCAAATGCCTACGGATTTTCTTTTTTGAGTGGTCTCGAACCCCCTTTTTTGTCTCGTTTCGAATCTATTTTTGGATTCTTGATTCTGACTAATTGTTGAGACAATTGAAAACGGTATTTCCTTGTTCCAGGATCCGCTATCTTTGCCTTGAATCATTGGGTTTAGACATTACTTCGGTGATTTTGAATGTTTTAAAAATGGCAGCAACACACCCCTTTTTTTGATTTCTTTCTATCAAAGAATTATATGAACAATTGATTCCTGCATGATACACTTTTGATCGAAAGAGTTTTCCCAATTCCAACAAATTTTCCTTTTGCTTTTGGATTTCAAAATTGCTTGAATCAGATCCTTTCGATTTCTATATCGAAAATATACTTACGAAGTTTTTTCCAACTTATTGATTGATATTAACCCTAGATCCTTGCCCCTGAGAAATGAATAAATACTTTCTACTCGAGCTCCATCATGTACTATTTACATTATAACCCAACAAAAAATGAGGATTCTAATAGAACAGAACAAAGGATGTCGAGCCAAGAGCCCATTCATATAAAATCGAAAACAGTGGATGTAAAAAAATCCATAGCGGATCATGTCCTTCAAGTCGCACGTTGCTTTCTACCACATCGTTTCAAACGAAGTTTTACCATAACATTTCTATAGTTTGGAACCGGTATGTAATTGATTCAATTATGGAATCATGAATAGTCATTGCTTCGGCCGATACACAGTCTTTTTTCTTTTTGTCCGTCTATATGAAGTGAATAGTTAATTTATGAAGAAGAGGCCTCAGTAAGAATTCAAATTAACCCTCTATTTTATTGTATGAATGCAATATTTATTTATTTATAAATAAGACGACTAAAAAAATCAGTTAAATTCTTTTTCAATCCCCGTTGCATCTTCAAATGATTCGATAGAATCGATTCAACAATCTTACACTTCTTCGAGTACCAAGGACCAATACGAAACATTAAAACTATTTAATTGAAAAAATTTCCTCCCTCGGCATGACCATTTGCATTTGACTAAAGTTTTACTGTTTTACGAAGGATTGTATTTGATTATCATAAGAGAGAGAAATCCATATTCGCCTTGAACGGAATCGGAACCATCAATGATTTAAAACAAATAGATAGATCGAAACGAAAATTTCTTTTGTATAGATACAAAGCCAAAAGGGTCCAGATTAAGTCATCGTTTCCTTTCCTATTTTTTTTATTTTAACCTAACCTAGTCTTAAGAAACTTACTCCCGAATTCAATAGGAAATATAGAGGCTTTTGGATTTCTATTTCGAATGGATCCTTGAAAATTCAACTAGATATGGGGCGTAAGGCTTTTCTAAGAAACGAACTGAAATATGAAAGTGAAAGGGAGGGGCATACGCTAAAACGCCCATCCAACTTTTTTGTGAATTCAAACTCTTGTGATCGATGTTCCCATCTTACCTGGATCACAAATGCATTCAGTTACATTTTCGTATTATTTGAATTGAATTCAATTTGTGAAAAAGGATCTGATTCAGAGAAGAATTGTTCAAAATTAGAAACAAGAAGTACATTTTATCAAAAATTATACTCTTAAGAAGGTTGATCAAAAAGATCATTTTGATTCTGTCCGCTCTGGGACGGAAGGATTCGAACCTCCGAATACCGGGACCAAAACCCGTTGCCTTACCACTTGGCCACGCCCCATTTCAATTTCGATTCAATACTAATAAAGACTAATATTGGTATTGGTTGTTCGTCAATTCCAGTACAAATCCCTAAAATTAGATTATGGTTTAGTGTTAAGATTTTGACACGTGTCGATCGAAAATGAAACCAAATTTCTTGATCATTACATAGAATTCAATTAAGATATTGTATGAAAATATGATTTCTTCTATTCTCTTGTGAGAACTGAAGGATTTTTATTTTGATTGGTTCGGTTCAAAGAAGTATTTTTTTTTGTTTACCTTACTTTCTTTTCTTCAGTTTTATCTTATATCAATAACATATTAATAACTCAATCAAAATACAATTATCTCCAAGAACAAAATGTTTGTTATGCTTAATATTTTGAGTTTGATCTATATCTGTCTTAATTCTGCCCTTTATTCGAGTAGTTTTTTATTTGCCAAATTGCCCGAGGCCTACGCTTTTTTGAATCCAATTGTAGATGTTATGCCAGTAATACCCGTTCTATTTTTTCTCTTAGCCTTTGTTTGGCAAGCTGCTGTAAGTTTTCGATGAGATCTTTAATACTGTCCTAGAAAAATTCATGATTTATTCGAGTTCGAGAAAAAAAATTCTAACAATTGATAAGATCAGATGAGTCTTACAATATGAACGAACCCTCAATTCAAAAAATGAAATTCTTGGGGAGCCAGGATCGATTTTGACCCCCCCGCATTTACTGATTCTGACCTTTTTTCACTGAAAAACCATATTAGAGCCCACCACAAAATGGAAGTCTAATTGTGTTAATTTCTGAAATATTTATAGAAATTCTAAAAAGAACTTAATTTCTTGGTGTCAAAATCGGATATGTAGTATAAAAATAGAGAATCTATTCTCTTTTTCCTTTTCCCCCAAAAAACGATTTGGAGATTGTGTAATGCTTACTCTCAAACTCTTTGTTTACACCGTAGTGATATTCTTTGTTTCTCTCTTCATCTTCGGATTCCTATCTAATGATCCAGGACGTAATCCCGGACGCGAAGAATAAAAAATAATAAGTTTTTCCTTGCTTTATTCTTAATCCATTAAATGTTCTTAGGATTTTATCTATTCCTTTATCTATTCCGCAGCTTTTATTATTACAAAAAAGCAAAAATGTTCGCTAAATTCGAATTCGAATTTGAAAGATACCAAGCCATCGACGGAAACGGAAAGAGAGGGATTCGAACCCTCGGTACGAATAACTCGTACACCGGATTAGCAATCCGACGCTTTAAGCCACTCAGCCATCTCTCCTAATTGAAAAAAAAAATTACTATGTTACATTACAAAAAAATAATGCTTGAAAAAAGACCCTCTTTACTTTATTTTCAATCTTGACTTTCTATAATACTATATGATTCGAAAGAGATATCTCGACTCGAAATAGAAAAAAAAAAAAGAAAGCAAAGAATATCTCTTTAATTTCATTCAACAGGGCCTTTTTTGATTTCCACTTCCACGGCCTGGCCTGGTCAGTACCCAGCCGGGCCCTTTTTTTGTTCCAATGAACCACACCGCCGAACCATAGAAAAAATGATTTTTTTTTTATTTGATTTGAAACCAAAAAAGGAAATCCTTGTTATTGTATTCAAACAACAATAAAAAGAAGGACTATTTCCAGTTCTTAATTATTAAATTTAATTATTTAAACGAAATAAGTCCTCTTTTCCTAATTTCATTAAGACTCCTGACAAAGGCGTCAACGTTCTAATCTCTAATTTTCATTTCATAATTATTTTTCATTTCTGTCCTATCTTGATTACGCCCGATTCTTTCGTTCGACAAAAGTCCCTTTTTTATACAATAATCGCATTGTAGCGGGTATAGTTTAGTGGTAAAAGTGTGATTCGTTCGATTAATCCCCTTAATAGTTAAGGGGTCCTTCAGTTTAATTCATATTCCAATCAAAAACTTTATTTCTTAAAAGGATTTTATTGGAATCCTTTCCCTCTAAATGAAAGATTCGAGGAAGAATATCCATTCTCGTGATTTGTATCCAAGGGTCAATTCCAAATTGAAAATTTGGATTCTGAAATTACGAAACATAATTTTTTTTTTAATTGGATCAATCCTTCCAATTTTTTAAGTATAAGTAAAGCATCCATGGATAAAGATAGAAAAGCCCATTTCGAATCGTAACTAAATCTTCAATTTTTGGTTTGGATAGGGTAGATTGAAGCAAAATAGCTATTAAACGATAACTTTAGTTTACTAGAGACATCGACATATTCATATTCTACTTTTTTAGCTCGGCGGAAACAAAATACTTTTCCTAAGGATTCTCTCAAATAGAAATAGAGAACGAAGTAACTAGAAAGATTGGTATTGTTATGATCCCACTCTTCTAAAGGGATCATCTAGAAAGCAAATTGTTTTGAATGAGAGAAAGACAAAAAAAGCTGACATAGATGTTATGGGTCGAATTTTGTTATTTCGTTCCCGTCTTAGATCGGGGAATTTTTCCGGCTTCCATAAAGGAGCCGAATGAACCAAAAGTTTCATGTTCGGTTTTGAATTAGAGGCGTTAAAACGTATGAATCGACGTCGACTATAACCCCTAGCCTTC